CTACGCCAAAACTCGGCGCAAAGAACCAACCAGATTGTCCCAGTGGATAAATAAGGAATACGGAAACAAAAACAGCGATTGGACCAGAGAATGAAATTGCATTATAAGGCCGCAATTGAACAGACCGAGCGAGTTCAAATTGACGTAACATGAAACCTATTAGTGCAAAAGCCCCATGGAGAGCAACAAAAGTCCACAGACCACCTAATTGACACCAACGAGTAAAATCCCCCTGTGCTTCTGGGCCCCATAGTAGCAACAAAGAGTGTGCTAAACTATTGGCAGGAGTGGAAACCGCTGCGGTTAAGAAATTGCAACCTTCCAAATAGGAACTAGCCAATCCATGGGTATACCAAGAAGTTACAAAAGTAGTCCCTGTAAACCAACCCCCTAAAGCGAAATAAGCACAAGGAAAGAGCAATAGGCCGGACCATCCTACAAAAACGAAACGGTCCCTTCGTAACCAGTCGTCCATAATATCAAATAGATCATTTTCTTCTTTAGTAACTCTACCAAGGGCTATAGTCATAGTGATCCTCCTATTCAATTACTTCAACCATTTCCGAGCACCTCATATTACTTCCAGGGCATACGATAGTTTGATTATCTGTGGACGATTTCTTTCTCGTTCAATGCCCTTTTTCAATGGTCTCGAAGATAGAAATTTTGCATTTTTATCTATGGAGTCACAACCAAGGTCGTGGTAAATCCACGAATTTCATTCAATTAATTTTTCTTATACTCTTATACTATAGAAAAGAAATAAAGAAATAAACATTTGAATTCAGCATTATTCCATGATTCCTATTTCAAAGCCTATCTTTTAAGGGAAAAATAACCCCTCTTTTCTCATTCGCTCTCTATTGCATGGGTGGAAGAACAAAAATAGGATTCTGAAAAAAAGAAAGATATTGAAAAGAAAAATTGACTTTTGAAACCCTTTTTATGTGTAACGGAAAAGAGTTGCGATTTCTTCTTATTCCTATAGAACGTCTAGTAACAAGAATATGAAATTGTAAATAGCGAAAAATTCTTGCCTTGCGCAATCTAAGTCTAAGGAAATAAAAAAAATCCGCTTATACACCAATTTCATCCACATCGAATTTATATATCAGAATAGCGGATAGAGGCATCATTCAAGGGGTCAGGTCTACTTACTTTATCTTTCTTTCCAATTTTATTGTGGGTTTGATAAGAACCTTTTTTGCTTTGTGGATAAAAAATCGAAAAAAAAAGAGTTTTTTTTTATAACCTGCTTGTTTTATTCTAACAAATTCTATATAGAAAATAGAAATGGAACCGCCCGCTGAAGAGAAAATATATCTGATTGTCTCTCATCTCAGCCTATATCGAATTTTGGAAAGAAAAAACAAGAATTTTCTTCTTTTTTTTATTAACATTAAGAAAAAGGAATATAATTAAAATGGAATTGGCAATATAATTTTTATGCACTTTTGAAATGAAAGAAAAAGGAAGGATTTTTTGCAATCGTTATTTCTTGCCTCTGTCATATCACGAAAACCTTTCGATTTGGAACGGGGAGAGATGGCTGAGTGGACTAAAGCGGCGGATTGCTAATCCGTTGTACAATTTTTTTGTACCGAGGGTTCGAATCCCTCTCTTTCCGCCCCCTCGGATCATTTGGGACTTTCGAATTGTAAGGAATTCTGACCCCCGGATTTTCTCATAGATAAATGTACGAAATAAATCCAATTTGTATTTAAAAAATTCCCCAAAATTTTGGATTTTTACTCCTCACGCCCAGGGTTACGTCCTGGGTCATTAGATAAGAATCCAAAGATAAAGAGGGAAACAAAGAATATCACTACTGTATAAACAAAAAGTTTGAGAGTAAGCATTACATAATCTCCAAATTTTTTTTTGTTAAGGAATAGATTACCCATTTTTCCTTACCGCACAGATCCACTAGGATGGGTTTTGTTTATTTTGACACCTAAAATAAAAATGCAAAAATCAATTCTTAAAAAAAATTGCAAGAATTGCTTTATAAATAATAAGTACTCTTATCAATATCAAAAATTTGTTTAGGTATTGTGTGGGTACCTAAAGGTACCTGCTCAACGTAGGCACAGGGGGTAGAAAGGCTGATCCAAATTTATTGCTACAGCTATACATTCAATGTAGAAGAATTTGAATTTGAGAATCGAAGGTTCATAATATAAGACTTCTCGGCTCTTATCCATTTTTTTCATTTTTTTGGAATGAATACATCATTTAATTTGGCAGACAGAATAGTAAAGATTTCATCGAAAACTTACAGCGGCTTGCCAAACAAACGCTAATAGAAAAAAGAGTACAGGTATGACAGGCATAACATCTACGATTGGGTTGAAAATGGCATAAGCTTCGGGTAATTTGGCGAAGAAAAAGCTAGTCGGGCAAAGAACAGAATTAAAACAGATACAGGTTAAACTAAGTATATTAGGCATAACAAGCATTTCGTTCTTGTAGAGTAGATAATTGGATTTTGATTGAGTTATTTTCTAAGGGAAAAAAAGCAAAAGAAAAGGTGGATTCAAAATCCTTTTTTCTTCGGACTTTCCCAAACACAAAATACCTCCTTGTATTCGCATTCTCAAATGAGAATGGAAGAAATTCGACTTTCATATAATATCTTAATAGAATTCCATGTAATGATCAATGCATTTTTTGGATTCTATATTATCCGCATGTCTAGAATCCTAGCAAGAAAATATCCCTCATTTTTTAGGTAATTGAAGTGGGATTGACGAATAATATATAAAAATAATACTGTTTATTAGTGTCGCATAAAACGAAATGGGGCGTGGCCAAGTGGTAAGGCAGCGGGTTTTGGTCCCGTTACTCGGAGGTTCGAATCCTTCCGTCCCAGATTTTTTCTGATGAAGCGAAAGATAGAATCGTATTGTGCCCTGCACGGCACAAAAAAAAGTTTGTTAAGGAGAATAATTATCTCTTATGAACTCGTAGATTAGATGCATTTCGAAGCATTCATTTTCTTTCTCAGGAAACAAAAAATCAAGTGTTAAGTCCAGTCAAATTTAATATCTTTATTTTCATGAAAATTTTTGTCTATCAGGCACATTTAGGATATGCCCCTACTACTCATTACTCATATGTGTTTTGAATATGTGTTTTGAAATTTGAACTTTTTAGATAAACTTTATGCTCCGTATCTATGAAGTGGGAATTCTTACAGGATACATTTGACACCCAATAAGAAGTACCCCCTATTTCTTTTTATTCCAAAAACTAAAGAACTAAAGTAAGTAAAAAAAAAAAGGGGGGGGGAGTTTCCTAATTCTATGTTTCATGGTCAGATTAAAGAGTAGGATGTTTTTAGTTTCAGCACAGGCCTTAAAACTTTTGACCAAGATCGGCGCGAGAAAAAAGAAAAGGGTTTCCATTCTACGGATAGGGGCTCGATTTTTCTATTTTAGGTATTATCTGATTTGCAAATACCCATTTCTAAATCAATGGAATGTGAGGATTAGAGAAAAATTCATATATTCTGTCTACTCGACTTTCGAATTGATTGAAAAAAAAAATTAATGAGGTAAAACACTGTATAGAAAATGAGACCTATCCCTTTATGATCGAGATCCATTTTTGTTTTGTTGTATTATTTGTTTTGTTGTATTATTAGTAAAAAAGAGGGATCCTTCTTTGGTTAAGCAAAATTGATCTCGATCTGTGATTCTTTAAATATCCAGAATAATCCATTTCGGTAAGGTTAAGGTAAGAACTGTTCGTTGGATAGAATGATTCAAAAAAAAATCGTACTTTTCTCATTTTTTATTTTTAGTTCTTTCTTTTAGGTAAAGGAAAGAATGCTATTTTAGGTAAAAGAAAGAATGCTATTTAAGTAAAAGCAAAGACCTTAATTTTACTTTACAAAAAAAAATTTCTTTCTTTTGTTATTCGAGTCGAAAAAGTATGAGAATTTTAGAGCTACCCCAAAACTACCAATCTTTTCATTGGCATAGCTTATTTGGTTAATAGTTAATTGTTTTTGTTACAGAAAAATATATTAATTAATTAAATGAATTCAACTGGAGGTTGATAGTTTATTTGTTGGGGAAGAGTCGATCCTTCTCATTTCAGGATTGGTCATCTTGAGTTCTCTGTTGAGAATGGAAATTCAATAATAAATAAGTCTTAAGCAAACTATTTTTTTCCTCTTTTTCGAACTCTATTTCATTCATATGATAGAATATGAGTTTAAATAAATTGGATCTTTGCAGAGTGTTCCCCGATAAATACTTATTTCTTTTATCCATATTTCTCCATAGATAGCAAGCTTGAATTAGTATACAAAAGCAATGACTATTCATGATTCCTTCCATATTGGATCAATTCTCGATACCATTTTGCAATGAAATTAGAGGAATGTTATGGTAAAACTTCGTTTAAAACGATGTGGTAGAAAGCAACGTGCGACTTGAAGGACATGGTCGATTGTGGATTTTGCTATCCATCATTTTCCATAGTAGTGAAAATGCTCTTGGCTCGACATAGTCTGTTCTATTCGTCCCGAACCGAATTTGCGCTGGGTTGTTTGTAAGTAAATAGTACACGATGGAGCTCGAGAGGACAGAATTTCTTTTTTATCAAGGGAAAGAATCTAGGGTTAGTGAAAACTAATAAATTAGGCCAACTTTGTCAGTCTATCCTTAATATAGAATATAGAAATCAAAAGGTTAAAATAAGAAAAAAGTTCAGGAAGATTGGAAAAACTTTTTGATTAAAAGTCTATCTGAATCAATCGTTCATATTTGATTTCTATAGAAGAGTTAAATACTTTATCGAAGGAAATAAGAAAAAAGAAAGGGTATGTTGCTACTCTTTTGAAAGAAAAAAGAATAGGAATTCCCGAAGTAATGTCTAAACCCAAGGATTTCACAAATCAAAGATAAAGGATTCCGGAACAAGTAAACACAATTTTCAACCGTCTCAACAATAGAATTAGATCAGAATAAGGAATAAAAGTAAATTTGTTCGAGATGAGATAAAGAAAAGAGTTTAGAGACGACTCAAAAAATTTCGAAGGTTTTTTGTCTGTCAGTCAAAATTAGCCAACTTGAGTCATGAGTATAAATGAAATTTGTTTTTTCTTTTCTTTAAGAAAATTAATGCAAATCATAATCTAATTTCTATCTACTTATATTATATTATAGACAGAAATTAGTATTATAGACAGAAATTAGAATCATTTTCTCGAGCCGTATGAGGAGAAAACCTCCTATACGTTTCTAGGGGAGGGGTTGTTTATCTACATCTATCCCAATAAGCTATCTATCGAATCGTTGCAATTGATGTTCGATCTCGAAGAGAAGGAAGAGATCTTCAAAAAGTGGGTTTTTATGATCCAATAAAGAATCAAACTTGTTTAAATGTTCCAGCTATTCTCTATTTCCTTGAAAAGGGTGCTCAACCTACAAGAACAGTTTATGATATTTTAAGGAAGGCGGAATTCTTTAAAGAAAGAATTTTGAGTTAATTGAAGAACTAAATGAATTGAATAAAAAAGTAGGAGAGGGTCGCTAGTACCCCTTAATTATTTAGACACAATTTGCCTCTTTTTTAGTCCTATTTTTTTTGCTGCGTTTATGTCGTGCCAATCCAACAAAAGTCCTTATTTTATTTCCTTTTTGTATCTAATTGCATTGTATTTCCATTGACAAAGGTCTATTGAACAAATAGAATTTGTAGATAAGATAGCTGGGTCTCTTTATCGTCACTCCATATTAGGTATTTCTGTCTACACTTCGCTCAAATGATAGGGTTGCCCCCCTTGCATGTACTCTCATAGAATATTTTTTTATTTAAAGAAATAAAAATTGCCAAATGACAATTTAGCCGTTGTGATTGGGGCCGCTCCTTTTTTACCCTTAGTGAAATTTAAGGGGATCAGTTCATTTTGGTATTTGAGTGTTTTTAATGGGTGATAAAATCTTTCTTTTGATGTCTTGCTAATTCAATGTTTTGACAGGAGCGTCCGGTGTAATTCCATCGATTTTTGGATTTCGATCGTGTCTAAGAGATCCTATTTTATCTGGGTTGCTAACTCAATGGTAGAGTACTCGGCTTTTAAGTGCGACTATGATCTTTTACACATTTGGATGAAGCAACAAATTCGTCCAGACTCTTGGTAGAGTCTAGAAGACCACGACTGATCCTCAAAGGTAATGAATGGAAAAAATAGCATGTCGTAATAAAATCAATTTATTTCTTTTTTTTTTTGAATAAAAAAATTCCGATTTTCTGGGTCTAGTGAATAAATGGATAGAGCCTGGCTCTAATTCTGATAAAATAAAAAGCAACGAGCTTAACTTCTTAATTTTAATTGGAAGGATTCCCCGATCTAATTAGACGTTAAAAATACATTAGTGCCTGATGCGGGGAAAGGTTAGGTTTTCCTATGAGTGGACCCTTTACTTTTTTTTTAGAAATCCTAATTATTCTTGATTATGGATTGAAAAGGGATGTTATGAATTGAATGTGTAAAAGAAACAGTATATTGATAAAGAGACTGTATTCCAAAGTCAAAAGAGCGATTGGCCTGCAAAAATAAAAGATTTGTTCTTGTTTGTTTTGTAATTAGAACAAACATAAACTAATTGGATAGAGAAGGAGCGGAAAAAGATTTATGGATTAGATTCCCTTTCTTTCCAGGGTTTGTATTATGCAACACCTTGTTCTGACCATATTGCACTATGTATCATCATTTGATAAATCGAGAAATGCTTTTTTTCTCTGATTCAAGTAGAAATACAAATGGAAAAATTCGAAGGGTATTCAGAAAAACAGAAATTTCGTCAACAATACTTCGTCTACCCACTTCTCTTTCAGGAATATATTTATGCATTTGCCCATGATTATGGATTAAATGGTGCCGAACCTGTGGAAATTTTTGGTTGTAATAACAAAAAATTTAGTTCACTACTTGTGAAACGTTTAATTATTCGAATGTATCAGCAGAATTTTTGGATTAATTCGGTTAATCAGCCTAACCAAGATCGATTGTTGGATCACAGCAATTATTTTTATTCTGAGTTTTATTCTCAGATTCTATCTGAGGGGTTTGCGATCATTGTAGAAATCCCACTTTCGCTAGGGCAATTATCTTGTACAGAAGAAAAAGAAATACCAAAGTTTCAAAATTTACAATCTATTCATTCAATATTTCCCTTTTTAGAAGACAAATTTTTGCATTTACATTATCTATCACATATAGAAATACCCTATCCTATCCATTTAGAAATCCTGGTTCAACTCCTTGAATACCGGATTCAAGATGTTCCATCTTTGCATTTATTGCGATTATTTCTCAACTATTATTCGAATTGGAATAGTCTTATTACTTCAATGAAATCTATTTTTCTTTTGAAAAAAGAAAATAAAAGACTATTTCGATTCCTATATAACTCTTATGTATCAGAATATGAATTTTTCTTGTTGTTTCTTCGTAAACAATCTTCTTGCTTACGATTAATATCT